GGTTTCAGACTTGGTGCAACCCAAGGTCATCATTCTCTTTGGTTTGCACAACCAAAAAATTATTCAAAGGATCTACAAGAAGATCAAAAAATACGAGATTGTATCAAAAATTATGTGCAAAATAATATGAAAATATCCTCTAATGTAGAGGGAATTGCACGTATAGAGATTCAAAAAAGAATCGATTTGATTCAGGTCATAATCTATATGGGATTCCCCAAGTTATTAATAGAAGACAGGACTCGAAGAATCGAAGAATTACAGACGCATGTACAAAAAGAACTCAATTGTGTAAACCGAAAACTCAACATTGCTATTACAAGAATTGCAAATCCTTATGGGCACCCCAATATTCTTGCAGAATTTATAGCCGGACAATTAAAGAATAGAGTTTCATTTCGCAAAGCAATGAAAAAAGCTATTGAATTAACTGAACAGGCAGGTACAAAAGGGATTCAAGTACAAATTGCAGGGCGTATCGACGGAAAAGAAATTGCACGTGTTGAATGGATCCGAGAAGGTAGAGTTCCTCTACAAACCATTCGAGCTAAAATTGATTATTGTTCCTATGCAGTTCGAACTATCTATGGGGTATTAGGCATCAAAATTTGGATATTTGTAGACGAGGAATAATAAGAACTTACTTGACTTATATTTAGTTATATCTGGTGATAAAACAAAAAATGGCAAACTCTTTCATTCTTTTTCTGGTAAATAATAAAAAAAAAAAAGAACAATTCTATAAGGTTGAATAAAAATTCGATTAATCATTCGATATAATTGCTATGCTTAGTGTGTGACTCGTTGGTTTTTTTAGGGTTGGGATTCAAAAAAATGGACAACCCATAGTACAAACTGATAACTATAGAACTAATAACCAACTCATCACTTCGTGTTATCTGGATAGAAAGAACCAGTCAAGATATGATATATAAGTCATATCATTGTAGCAACTGAAATCTTTTTTACATAAACAAACATAAAAAAATCTGATTATGGGTTGTAAAGCAATATAAAGTATACAGATAAATGGAAGGGTGAGAGAAAGATAGAAAAAGAATATTAATGATATATAATTCCAATATGTAAGGTCTATGAGTCATCTCATATAAAGGGAATGTAATAAAGCATCAATACTGATTGATCCATAATTAGACAAATCCGTGCATAGAACAAAAAATCAAGAGCCCCGAGCCAATAAAGACTGAGAAGGTTGACTCAAGAATAAATTGAATTTGAGGCTCCGTTGTAAAATTCAGACCTAATCATTAATCGAGAAGTGGTGGGAACGACAGAACCTGTGAATGCATAAGATTCTATTGAAAACGAATCCTAATGATTCATTGAGTAGGATGGCGGAACGAACCAGAAACCTATTCATTTATTCTGAGAGGTCATGTCATAGACTAATCTTACAACTGAATGTTGAAAGAGTAAATATTCGCCCGCGAATTTTTTTTTTATTTCTAAATTTTAGTCGATTCGAAATAAAAGGAAAAACAAAAGAAAGATTCATTATAGCGTTCTACCAAAACGACATTATCTATAAATAGAATACGTGTTAAATTATATATTAAAACACAAAAAATTTCTAATTTCTAATCGATTAGATCAAATTTCAAAGAATCCCACGATTCCATATATTATTAACCGTGTATTTTTTTTTTTGTTTAATTATTTTTAATTGTTTAATTCGCGAGGAGCTGGATGAGAAGAAACTCTCGTGTCCGGTTCTGTAGTAGAGATGGATGGAATTGCTAAACAACCATCAACTATAACCCCAAAAGAACCAGATTCCGTAAACAACACAGAGGAAGAATGAAAGGAATATCTTATCGAGGTAATCGTATTTGCTTCGGTAGATATGCTCTTCAAGCGCTTGAACCCGCTTGGATCACATCTAGACAAATAGAAGCAGGGAGGCGAGCAATGACACGAAATGCACGCCGCGGTGGAAAAATATGGGTACGCATATTTCCAGACAAACCTGTTACAGTAAGACCTACAGAAACGCGTATGGGTTCGGGGAAAGGATCTCCCGAATATTGGGTAGCTGTCGTTAAACCCGGTAGAATACTTTATGAAATGAGCGGAGTAGCAGAAAATATAGCTAGAAGGGCTATTTCAATAGCGGCATCTAAAATGCCTATACGAACTCAATTCATTCTTTCTGGATAGGAATGTAGAAACAAACGAAAGGGGTTTTTGGGATGAAAAAAAAAAAACAATTGCAGGTTTCTTTTTTTGTTTTGAACAAATAATATTTCTTTTTTTTATTTATACCTTTGAAAAAGAAAAAACCGATAAAAAAAATGATATGATTCAACCTCAAACCCATTTGAATGTAGCGGATAACAGCGGGGCCCGAGAATTGATGTGTATTCGAATCATAGGAGCTAGTAATCGACGATATGCTCATATTGGTGACATTATTGTTGCTGTAATCAAGGAAGCAGTACCAAATACACCTCTAGAAAGATCAGAAGTGGTCCGAGCTGTCATTGTACGTACTTGTAAAGAACTCAAACGCGACAACGGTATGATAATACGATATGATGACAACGCTGCGGTTGTTATTGATCAAGAAGGAAATCCAAAAGGAACCCGAATTTTCGGCGCGATCGCCCGGGAATTAAGACAGTTAAATTTCACTAAAATAGTTTCATTAGCACCTGAAGTATTATAGGGGAAGACCTTAATATAGTATTTGAATGAAATTGATTAAATTTATTTAATTAATTAGTAAATTGTTTATCTATCACGTATATATCTTTAATAATTCATAAATAAAAAAAAAAAAGAATTCATAAATATTAAAAAATTCAGAAAAAAAGAAAAAGAGCATGTTGATTATATCAAAATTCGGGGGAAACAAAAATCTTAGTTTATCATGAGTAAAGACACTATTGCTGACATAATAACCTCTATACGAAATGCTGACATGAATAAAAAAAGAACAGTTCGAATACCATCTACTAACATCACTGAAAATATTGTTAAAATCCTTTTACAAGAAGGTTTTATTGAAAACGTGAGAAAACATCAAGAAAGCAATAAATATTTTTTGGTTTTAACCCTACGCCATAGAAGAAATAGGAAAGGACCATATAGAACTGTTTTAAATTTAAAACGGATCAGTCGACCCGGTCTACGAATATATTCTAACTATCAACGAATTCCTAGAATTTTAGGCGGAATGGGGGTTGTAATTCTTTCTACTTCTCGAGGTATAATGACAGACCGAAAGGCTCGACTAGAAGGAATCGGCGGAGAAGTTTTGTGTTATATATGGTAATCTTTCTAATAGCCGACACGGTTCATATTTGTGAAAAAAAAGAAAGGACAAGTTTATAATATTATCCCTCTTACATTAGTTGATACTTCAAAGCGGTTTTACCTGGAATGAAACAACAAAAATGGATTCATGAGGGTTTAATTACTGAACAACTTACCGATGGTATGTATCTTCCGGATTCGTTTAGATAACAAAAAAATTATTCTGGTTTTTGTTTCGTAAAGGATTTCATGTAGTTTTATACGTATACTACCAGGAAATAGACTAAAAATTGAGGTAAGTCCTTATGATTCAACCAAAGGGCGTATAATTTAGAGACTCCAAAGCAAAGACTTGAATGATTAGGCGGTTTTTTCAATTTCAACATTCTTTCGTGAGGATACAATTCGAAATTAAAAATTTCAAGAAACTTATTTTCTTCCAATAAGTAGATTCGGAATTAAAAAAAGGAATGACAAATATGAAAATAAGGGCCTCCGTTCGTAAAATTTGTGAAAAATGTCGATTGATACGTAGGCGGGGACGAATTATAGTAATTTGTTCTAACCCGAGACATAAACAAAGACAAGGATAATCTTTCTAAAACAAAAAGACTCTCGAAATCTAAAAGACCCGATGTACAGATGTACAAATAAATAAAAAAAAAAAAAGAATAAGGATCTGTTTTGACATGAAATGGATATATCCATATATCTCTGACTTATATTTATGAGATGATAAAATATGGCAAAACCTATACAAAAAATTGGTTCGCGTAGAAATAGACGTATTGGTTCACGTAAGAATACACGTAGAATCCCCAAGGGAGTTATTCATGTTCAAGCAAGTTTCAACAATACCATTGTGACTGTTACAGATGTACGGGGTCGAGTAATTTCTTGGTCCTCTGCCGGGGCTTGTGGATTCAAGGGTACAAGAAGGGGTACACCATTTGCCGCTCAAACCGCAGCAGGAAATGCTATTCGGACAGTAGTGGATCAAGGTATGCAACGAGCAGAAGTTATGATAAAAGGCCCGGGTCTCGGAAGAGATGCGGCATTAAGAGCTATTCGTAGAAGTGGTATACTATTAAGTTTCATACGGGATGTAACTCCTATGCCACATAATGGCTGTAGGCCTCCTAAAAAAAGACGTGTGTAAAAATAAACATTGAAGAGATTTCAAGAGAAATAAATAATTCAATGATTTGATCAAATAATATACTATGGTTCGAGAGAAAGTAACAGTATCTACTCGGACACTACAGTGGAAGTGTGTTGAATCAAGAGCAGACAGTAAGCGTCTTTATTATGGACGCTTTATTCTGGCCCCACTTATGAAAGGTCAAGCCGATACAATAGGCATTGCAATGCGAAGAGCTTTGCTCGGAGAAATAGAAGGTACATGTATCACACGCGCAAAATCTGAGAAAATACCACATGAATATTCTACCATAGTAGGTATTCAAGAATCCGTACATGAAATTTTAATGAATTTGAAAGAAATTGTCTTGAAAAGTAATCTGTATGGAACTCGTAACGCGTCTATTTGTGTCAAGGGTCCTGGATATGTAACTGCTCAAGACATTATCTTACCACCTTCTGTGGAAATTGTTGATAATACACAGTATATAGCTAACCTAACAGAACCAATTAATTTGTGTATTGAATTACAAATCGAGAGGAATCGCGGATATCGTATAAAAACGCCAAATAACTTTCAAGAC